GATTAATAATAGGAATTGTATATATAGAGTATTATAGAATATTTCTGTTATGTCCCAGGACAAAAAATTTGTGAATAATGAGACATGAGGAGGACTACTATGTCACTACAGGTGGACTACTCCTAATACGTGCAATTAGTCATTTTGCTAATCAATAAATGTTCAACTTCCTAACTTAACTATAAGTCAGAATAATCAGAATTCATTATAATGGTGGTTATCCTTTTCTTTTTAGAAAAAATAATAGAGATATTTTCCGCTGAAAAACGAAGGCTAAAACTTGAGTTTAGTGGAAAAAAAAGCCCTTTATCGGATTTGAACCGATGACTTACGCCTTACCATGGCGTTACTCTACCACTGAGTTAAAAGGGCCGTTTTATTCAATTCATGAATTAGCCATTTTTTTTTCCATTATGAGTCTACTGCATATATGTATATATGTACTATATGTACATAATATATACGTATATGCATAGGAGTTCATTCAGGAACAATAAATTGGATTTACTCCAAAAGTAGATAAGATTATTATTTAGAATTTTGGAAAAAAAATTCTAAATAATCATAACATAAAAGTAGGAAAGATTTTTTGGATCTAGTCATACCATTAGACTATATTGACAATTCCAAAAAACTGCTCATACTATCATCATAGTATGATGATGGTTGGGCGTATATGCCCCTATCGTCTAGTGGTTCAGGACATCTCTCTTTCAAGGAGGCAGCGGGGATTCGACTTCCCCTGGGGGTAGGGTACTATGAAAGGAAGTTGATCATAGATTATCGATAAGCCTAGAATGAATTCTTCCTGGGTCGATGCCCGAGCGGTTAATGGGGACGGACTGTAAATTCGTTGGCAATATGTCTACGCTGGTTCAAATCCAGCTCGGCCCAATAATTCACCGCTCCATGAATATGATATAACCAATTTGTCTTCCATAAATGGAAATGCCTAATCCGTAGAAATAAAGAGAAAGGATCAATTTTTTTTTCTCTATCCCTATTTTTCTCTTTCTGATCTTTCTAAGGATCTAATTCATGATACTTTACTTAATTAAGTAAAGTATCATGAAAAGCAAACAAAAAAGTTTAGTTCTTTTTTCTCATTGAAAGATTGATTATCCACTTTTGGCCGTAAAATAATTATTGGTTACTAGTAATCCGTGTCACTCTCACTATAGCCCATATTATATGTGGATATGATATCAGTATATCATTCCTGTCTTTCTTACAATACGACGACTAGGACTAGAATGTTCTTATGATTACATTAAGAATATGTAACATTAAGAATATGTATGCCATACACCTCGCTGGGATTGTAGTTCAATTGGTCAGAGCACCGCCCTGTCAAGGCGGAAGCTGCGGGTTCGAGCCCCGTCAGTCCCGAAATAGGATCCGGTGAATTTATCAATTCATCTCTCTCTTTTCACGGAAAAGGGGTACAGGAAGCAAGATCTAATCCCCAGTGGGGATCCTTATTTCTTTTGTTTTTTATTTCGCATTTATCATCACATAAATACGGATACGGGAATTTCAAATCTTTCCACTACTCCCGATTGATAAAGGAGAGACATATCATATGTACATTAGTACAATCGGTGGTATTACTATATTCAGTATTTTAAGAGATACCATCCTCGTCTTACTTTCTTTTTCGATTGTTCTTGATCAATGAAATGGAGTAGAGTGATCCTATTTTATCGGGAGTACATACAAAAATGGTATTCGTTTATTGTACGATGAACAATGAACTTAACATAATTACCTCGACAGAGTACTTTTCAGGTTAAACCACACCTTTTCTAGTTCTGACTTTGCTTGTGTATCCTCAATGACTAATTGTAAACAATCTATCTCATTCTCATTCAAATTGCAGACATAATTTTGATGTATGCATTCCAGTACAAATAAATACAAGAAAGAGGATACTAATAAAATAAAAGAAAAGACCGAGCAAGGACCCTTTTCAGTAAATTTGTTGGAATATTTGATTTTTTTTATTTAATCCCTTTTTTTCCATCTCACCTCGTTTGGGTCTGTGTGTGACCCATAGAATACCGGTCATATAATACCTCATAATTGTAAGTATAATACACAAGAAGGAGAGTTGTATAAGATAAGGAAGACAGTAGGTTATAGAAAAGAAAAAGTGGAAGAGGATGAAAAATCCAATGGGATTCCCGATCCAATAAAAAATCCCATTTCGTAATTAGTATGGATAAAGGATCTTCCCATGTTATACTATTCAATTCTCGACGATGAATCGATTTGATAGATCAGATATTGTTATTCATAATATTGATCCTATTCAGTATCATCAGGATCAATTCATCCCAATGAATTTACAGGAGTTAAATTTCTCATCTCTATGGGATTACATCCCGAGTTATTGCGAAGAAAAAAAAATAAATAATGAAATTATGGAAGTCAATATTCTCGCATTTATTGCTACTGCACTGTTCATTCTAGTTCCTACTGCTTTTTTACTTATTATCTACGTAAAAACAGTCAGTCAAAATGATTAATTTGAATTATTAGTTCTTATCAATCCTTTTTTCAATGATTGAAGAAATGAAAGAAAGGGATTAAAAGAAAATTCCAAGTCTTAAATGAAATGATCTGGTTGGAATCATAAAATGTGGTAGAAAGGACTATATATAGTCCTTTCTACCACACTTTAGAGTATTTTATATTATCTAATATTGTATACAATGATATTATCATATAAAGTTGTATTGTATACAGATATAGACTTTATCTAAATGGAGGGTTTATATAGATCAATTTACAATATGTATGTATATGATGTATTAGATGTACATCTAATCTAAATAGTAGACTAGTACATCGAAATAGCAGTCTAATTCTATTTCTTTTTTTCGCTACATCCACTCGATTTCGATCAACCCAAAATAATCGAAGGCCAATTCTTCTAATTCCTAGGTTTCTTATAATTTTATATATAGGTTCCGGGATCCATCAAAAGAATCAATAGAGGAAGAATAGTATAGGAATATACTATAGCAAAAGAAAACAAAACCAAGGAATTTTTTTGATTTCCCATCCCAAGAAGTCATTGATTGAGCCATTAACAGATCATTTACGAAGTTCTATGGTAACTTCTTCAGATTTTGAAAGGAAGTAGATTAGTAAAGGGGACTCGGACCATTTTTCATGCTTAAACATGACATGAGATGAGTCAAAAAAGCATAAAAAAATCTCTAGGAGTCTAAAATGTTAAATGTATGATATGTGGTGGATCACTCAGCGGAAGAAAGATCTAATTTTATTATGTGTAGAACCTCTTTGGACAACCACTAGTCACTTCCAGTAGAAAGTAAGTATCGTCGTAATCTAATAGCAGAACGATTTGTTCTTAGAACAGTGAAAGTAAAGAAAGAGAGAAACAAATAAAGAAAAAACTAGGGATTGGTTTTTTCTCATTGTAATATCCATAATTCTGGTAAGAACAGGTTTATCCAAACAGAATATTTAGGAGGAATTCGGTTGGAAAAAATTTCCTATCATGCGTAGATTTGAGTTTTGAAATACAACTAAACTATAGTAATCATTCGTTGTTTGATCGAATGGTTATTATTCATTATTGTCTTTCCAGTATAATTTTGAAAGAGAGACAAGCTTTTTAAAAATAAAGCTTCGAAAAACGATCAATGCAAAACGATCAATTAAACAATTGATACAATTCGATTACTCAATCGATTACTCAATCGATTACTCAATCAATTATTAATATACCTAGAGTCCACTCCTTCCCCATACTACGAGTGAAAGGGAAAATGTAAAGACTACCATTAAAGCAGCCCAAGCGAGACTTACTATATCCATGTGAATTATATCTCCTATTTCTATGAAGGAATTATTCCATTATTGATCAATAATCATAGTGGAATCAATGGCGCAGAGTCAAAATAGGATTCTGACTTAAGGCTATTGATGAACCAATTCAATGAATCCACTCGTAACAGATTCTTTATAGGATTTCTGGTAGAATTGGGAAGTATTAAGTAAAAATACGATACACACACCTTTTCCTTGAAAATTGCAAAGGAATGCTCCTAATGGAACATGTGGGAATAGTAAGACCTATTGTTTGTTTTGTTACCTTTCTTTCATAAGCAAAAATAAAAAAAAAATATACCATCAAGATAGATAACTATCTATTGGATACCTACATTTCCTATTTGATCTAAGCCTTACTGTCTTTCTTTCTGTGAAAGAATGGGGAGACATCACTACCATTATTACATACATTTTTTTTGTAATCTCCTTACACGACCAAAGAAATCTTTTTTTTTTTACTTTGACTTTTACTCTGTTATTCTATAAGATAAGAGCCGACCAACCATCCTGATTGAATGTTTGAGTACTCGGAGTCTCTCGTAAGTATGGATACAAAGTATCTTCAGTCCTTTCCACAACTCCTAAATTGATTTCCCATCAGCCTATCCAATCTAATTCCAGACAGAGTCAGTAGACCCTACGTTAGTGTAGGTAGTGTAAGATAATTAGGAAGTCTTGACAGTCTTTCGTATAATCTTTTCTTCAATCCTAGGAGCAAAAATGGAATGTCCTTTAGGAACCTTTGGATACCAAGATTTCTGACCTCTTACCTTCGTAGTTCTGGAATTAATAAGTAAGCCTTACCTCATCCCTATTGGTATATCTGTTTGGGCCGCTACCCAGAACCCAAACAGAGCCAGATTTTGAGAAAACAACTTACAGTCTTTTATAGAACTATGTATTCTATAAATCAAGTATCGACAAGCCCCATCCTTTGCCTTTGCTTATGCAGGGCAAGAATTTGTCAAGTTCTATTCTATCAGTAGAATAATAAATTCTAAGTATTTTGTTGATCAGGCGACACCCAGATTTGAACTGGGGATAAAGGATTTGCAGTCCCCTGCCTTACCGCTTGGCCATGCCACCAAATCCGATCCAAAATCGATGAAAATATTATTCATCCACATTTTATTACT